TTTTTTTTTTTTACTTAATTTAGTTTATTTATTTATTTGTACATCTGTACATCGGGTCCTTTAGATTTCGAGAGTCTTTTTGTTTTAGAAAGATTATCCTTGTCTTTGTTTATGTCTCGGGTTAGAACAAATTACTATAATTCGTCCCCGCCTACGGATCAATCGACATTTTTCACAAATTTTACGAACGGAGGCCCTTATTTTCATATTTGTCATTCCTTTTTTTAATTCCGAATCTACTTATTGGAAGAAAATAAGTTTCTTGAAATTTTGAATTTCGAATTGTATCCTCACGAAAGAATGTTGAAATTGAAAAAACCGCCTAATCATTCAAGTCTTTGCTTTGGAGTCTCTAAATTATACGCCCTTTGGTTGAATCATAAGGACTTACCTCAATTTTTAGTCTATTTCCTGGTAGTATACGTATAAAACTACATGAAATCCTTTACGAAACAAAAACAAGAATAATTTTTTTGTTATCTAAACGAATCCGGAAGATACATACCATCGGTAAGTTGTTCAGTAATTAAACCCTCATGAATCCATTTTTGTTGTTTCATTCCAGGTAAAACCGCTTTGAAGTATCAACTAATGTAAGAGGGATAATATTATAAACTTGTCCTTTCTCTTTTTTCACAAATATGACCGTGTCGGCTATTAGAAAGATTACCATATATAACACAAAACTTCTCCGCCGATTCCTTCTAGTCGAGCCTTTCGGTCTGTCATTATACCTCGAGAAGTAGAAAGAATTACAACCCCCATTCCGCCTAAAATTCTAGGAATTCGTTGATAGTTAGAATATATTCGTAGACCGGGTCGACTGATCCGTTTTAAATTTAAAACAGTTCTATATGGTCCTTTCCTATTTCTTCTATGTCGTAGGGTTAAAACCAAAAAATATTTATTGCTTTCTTGATGTTTTCTCACGTTTTCAATAAAACCCTCTTGTAAAAGGATTTTAACAATATTTTCAGTGATGTTAGTAGATGGTATTCGAACTGTTCTTTTTTTATTCATGTCAGCATTTCGTATAGAGGTTATTATGTCAGCAATAGTGTCTTTACTCATGATAAACTAAGATTTTTGTTTCCCCCGAATTTTGATATAATCAACATGCTCTTTTTCTTTTTTTCTGAATTTTTTAATATTTATGAATTATTAAAGATATATACGTGATAGATAAACAATTTACTAATTAATTAAATAAATTTAATAAATTTCATTCAAATACTATATTAAGGTCTTCCCCTATAATACTTCAGGTGCTAATGAAACTATTTTAGTGAAATTTAACTGTCTTAATTCCCGGGCGATCGCGCCGAAAATTCGGGTTCCTTTTGGATTTCCTTCTTGATCAATAACAACCGCAGCGTTGTCATCATATCGTATTATCATACCGTTGTCACGTTTGAGTTCTTTACAAGTACGTACAATGACAGCTCGGACCACTTCTGATCTTTCTAGAGGTGTATTTGGTACTGCTTCCTTGATTACAGCAACAATAATGTCACCAATATGAGCATATCGTCGATTACTAGCTCCTATGATTCGAATACACATCAATTCTCGGGCCCCGCTGTTATCCGCTACATTCAAATGGGTTTGAGGTTGAATCATATCATTTTTTTTTTATCGGTTTTTTCTTTTTCAATGCAAAGGTATAAATAAAAAAAAAAGAAATATTATTTGTTCAAAACAAAAAAAGAAACCTGCAATTGTTTTTTTTTTCATCCCAAAAACCCCTTTCGTTTGTTTCTACATTCCTATCCAGAAAGAATGAATTGAGTTCGTATAGGCATTTTAGATGCCGCTATTGAAATAGCCCTTCTAGCTATATTTTCTGCTACTCCGCTCATTTCATAAAGTATTCTACCGGGTTTAACGACAGCTACCCAATATTCGGGAGATCCTTTCCCCGAACCCATACGTGTTTCTGTAGGTCTTACTGTAACAGGTTTGTCTGGAAATATGCGTACCCATATTTTTCCACCGCGGCGTGCATTTCGTGTCATTGCTCGCCGCCCTGCTTCTATTTGTCTAGATGTGATCCAAGCGGGTTCAAGCGCTTGAAGAGCATATCTACCGAAGCAAATACGATTACCTCGATAAGATATTCCTTTCATTCTTCCTCTGTGTTGTTTACGGAATCTGGTTCTTTTGGGGTTATAGTTGATGGTTGTTTAGCAATTCCATCCATCTCTACTACAGAACCGGACACGAGAGTTTCTTCTCATCCAGCTCCTCGCGAATTAAACAATTCAAAATAATTAAACNAANAAAAAATACACGGTTAATAATATATGGAATCGTGGGATTCTTTGAAATTTGATCTAATCGATTATAAATTAGAAATTTTTTGTGGTTTAATATAGAATTTAACACGTATTCTATTTATAGATAATGTCGTTTTGGTAGAACGCTATAATGAATCTTTATTTTGTTTTTCCTTTTATTTCGAATCGACTAAAATTTAGAAATAAAAAAAAAAATTCGCGGG